CGTTAGGTTAGCTATATGCTGCGTATTATCAACGATTTCCACAGAAGGTGGTAAGAGGATGTCTTGAGCAGTTACATATCCAGGACCTTTGACACAAATAAGCGCGTCACGAGTTCCATATAGATTACTTCTCAATACAATTTCTTTCAAATTCATTAAAATTTCATGTACTGATTCTTGAATACCTACTATGGTAGAATATTCATGCGGGATTTTCTCAGATTTTGCGCGTGTAATACATGTTCCTTCGATTTCTCCAAGCAAAGCTCTTCGCATCGCAATACCTATTGTGTCGGCTTGACCTTTCATAAGTGGAGACAGAATAAAGCGTCCATAATAAAGACGCTTACTGTCTGCTCTTGATTCAACACATTTCCACTGTAGTGTCCGAGTAGATACTTTTAATTTCTCTCGAACCATAGTAATATTATTTGTCAGATTTTTGAGTCATTTATTTCTCTTGAAATCTCTTCAATGTTTATTTCTACACTCGCCTTTTTTTAGGGGGTCTGCAGCCATTATGTGGCATAGGAGTTACATCCCTTACGAAACTTAAAAGTATACCACTTCGACGAATAGCGCGTAATGCTGCATCTCTTCCGAGACCCGGACCTTTTATCATGACTTCTGCTCGTTGCATACCTTGATCTGTTACTGCTCGAATAGCATTTCCTACTGCGGTTTGAGCAGCAAAAGGTGTCCCTCTTCTTGTACCCCTGAATCCACAAGTACCGGCGGAGGACCAAGAAATAACCCGACCCCGTACATCTGTAACTGTCACAATGGTGTTGTTGAAACTTGCTTGAACATGAATAACGCCCTTTGGTATTCGCCGTGCACTTTTACGTGAACCCACACGTCCAGTCCTACGTGAACCGCTTCTTGGTATAGATTTTGCCATATTTTATCATTTCCGAAATATAAGTCAGAGATATATGGATATATCCATTTCATGTCAAAACGGATCTTTTATTTTGATTTGTTCATCGGTTCCTTTAGAGAGTCCCCTTTCGAAAGATTATCCTTGTCTTTGTTTATGTCTCGGGTTGGAACAAATTACTATAATGCGTCCCCTTCTACGGATCAGTCGGCATTTTTCACAAATTTTACGAACGGAGGCTCTTATTTTCATAATTGTTATTCCTTAACTGAATTTCGAATCTACTTTACTGATTGGAAGAAAATAAGTTTCTTGAGATTTTTGAACCGTGAATTGGATCCTCATGAAAGGAATCTTGAAAAACCACCGAACCATTCGAATCTTTGTTAACGACTTACTTAAATTTTGATTCTATCTCCTGGTAGTATATGTATAAAAGAGTGTCGGATCCTTCCTGAAACAGAACTTAGAATCTGACTTCATTATTTAAACGAACCCCGAACATACCATTGTGAAGTGATTCAGTAATTAAACCTTCATGAATCCATTTTTCTTCTTTTATTCCAGACAAACCCTCCTTGAAGTATCAACTAATGTAGGAAGGCGTGATATTAGATAACTTGGCTTTTTTATTCGTTTTTTTCACAAACAGGAAGTTACAGATACAATTCGGATAGCAGAAAATTTACCATATATAGCACAAAATTTCTCCGCCGATTCCTTCTAGCCGAGCTGCTCGGTCTGTCATTATACCCCGAGAAGTAGAGAGGATTACAATCCCCATCCCGTCTAAAATTCTAGGAATTCGTTGATAGTTAGAATAGATTCGGAGACCCGGTCGACTTATTCGTTTTAAATTTAAAAGAGTTCTATATGGTCCTTTCCTATTCCTTCTATGTCGTAGGGTTAAAACCAAAAAATATTTGTTATTTTCTACAAGTTTCCTTACGTTTTCGAGAAAACCCTCTTGTAAAAGTATTTTAACAACGTTTTGGGTCATGTTAGTAGATGCTATTCGAACCGTTCCCTTTCGATCCATGTCAGCATTTCGTATAGAAGTTATTATGTCAGCAATAGTGTCCTTACCCATGATAAACTAAAATTATTGTTGCTTCCGAATTTGGATATAATCAGCATGTTCTTTTTTTTTCTTTTTTTAGAAAAATTATTAAAGAAAATTCTTAAAAGTATATGCGTGAGACATAATCCACTAATTTATCTATTTTATTTAAATACTATCACTATCTCACGGTCTCATATTATAATACCTCAGGTGCTAATGAAACTATTTTAGTAAAATTTAACTGTCTCAATTCCCGGGCGATCGCGCCAAAAACTCGGGTTCCTTTTGGATTTCCTTCTTGATCAATGACAACTGCAGCATTGTCATCATATCGTATTATTATACCGTTATCGCGTTTGAGTTCTTTACAAGTACGTACAATTACAGCTCTGATCACTTCTGATCTTTCTAGAGGCGTATTTGGTACTGCTTCTTTTATCACAGCAACAATAACATCACCAATATGAGCATATCGGCGATTACTAGCTCCTATTATTCGAATACACATCAATTCTCGTGCCCCGCTATTGTCTGCTACATTCAAATGGGTTTGAGGTTGAATCATATCATTTTTTTTTATCCGTTTTTTTAATGTAAAATAAACCAAAGGGCGAAGTAAAAAAAAAAGAAAGAAAACCCTGCAATTGTTTTTTTTATACACAAGACTTCTTTCCTTTTGTTCTACATTTCTATCCAGAAATAATGAATTGAGTTCTTATAGGCATTTTGGACGCCGCTATTGAAATAGCCTTTCGAGCTATATTTTCGGCTACTCCACCCATTTCATAAACTATTCTACCCGGTTTAACAACAGCTACCCAATATTCTGGGGATCCTTTCCCTGAACCCATACGGGTTTCCGTGGGTCTTACTGTAACTGGTTTGTCTGGAAATATACGTACCCATATTTTTCCGCCACGGCGTACATTTCGTGTCATTGCTCGGCGCCCTGCTTCGATTTGTCTAGATGTAATCCAAGCGGGTTCAAGTGCTTGAAGAGCATATCTACCGAAACAAATATGATTACCTCGATAAGATATTCCTTTCATTCTTCCTCTATGTTGTTTACGGAATCTTGTTCTTTTTGGGTTATAGTTGATGGTTCTTTTTCAATTCCATCTCTACTACAGAACTGGACATGAGAGTTTCTTCTCATCCAGCTCCTCGCGAATGAAACGACTAAAACAGATTTTATCAAGATATACATGTGTTTAATGAATAATATGCCGAATCGTAGGATTCTTTGAAATTGCATCTAATTAATCAATTCGTTAATCTATTCGAAATTTGTCTAGCGTGTTTAGATATTATTTAATTAAACATGTATTCTATTTCTAGATAATGTCAATGTCTTTTTTTATAACGTTATCGTTATAAAAAAATCTTTCTTTTGTTTTTCCTTTTATCATATGGGATCGACAAAAATGTATCAATCTAATAAAAAAAAACTTTCGCGGGCGAATATTTACTCTTTCCATATCTATTTCAGTCATTTCCATATCTATTTCAGTTATAGGGTTAGTTCATGACCTCTCAAAATAAAAGAATAAAAGAGGAGGTCCCTGGTTTGTTCCGCCATCCCACCCAATGAATCATTAAGATTCATTTTCAATAGAATCTTCTGCATTCACGGGTTATATCGTTCCCATTGCTTCTCGATTAATGGTTAGGTCTGAATTTTCCGGCGGAGTCCTTTTTTCTTAAGTCAATTTTCTCAGTCTTTATTGGCTCGAGGCTCTTGATTTTTTTGTTCTATAAGCGGATTCATCTAATTATGCATGAATCATTATTGAATTTATGCTTTATTACACTGCGTTTTATGAGATGACTCATCGACCTTACATATTGGAATCATATATCATTGATATTTCCGTTCTCTCTTTCTCTCATCCTTCCACTTATCCGCATACTTTTTTTCTGTTTTGCTTTCCGACTTAGAACTTCACAACTCATAATCCGATTGGTTTTTTTATCTTTATGCAAAAAAAGATTTCAGTTGCTACAACGATATGTCCAATATATTATATCTTTATCTTGACTGGTTCTTTGGATCCAGATAATGCGAAGCAATGAGTTGGTTATTAGTGCTATAGTTATTAGTTCATACTCTGGGCCCCGGTCCGTTTTTTTGAATCCTAGCCTAAAAAAACCAACGAGTCACACACTAAGCATAGCAATTATATAAAATGATCAATCGAATTTTTATTTAACCCTCTAGAATTGCAGAATTGCTCTTTTTTTGTTTTGCTTGAACATAAAAAGAATAAAAGAAAAGAATAAAAGGGTTTTTCTTTTTTTGTCCATTACTGGGTATAATGTAAAAACACGTAAAGTCTTATTATTCTTCGTCTACAAATATCCAAATTTTGATTCCTAATACCCCGTATATAGTTCGAACTGTATAGGAACAATAATCAATTTTAGCTCCGATGGTTTGTAGAGGAACCCTACCTTCTCTGATCCATTCGACGCGTGCAATTTCTTTTCCGTCGATACGTCCCGCAATTTGTACTTGAATTCCTTTTGTATTCGCCAGCTCGGTTAATTCAATAGCTTTTTTCATTGCTTTGCGAAAAGAAACTCTATTCTTTAATTGGCCAGCTATAAATTCTGCAAGAATATTAGGGTGTCCATAAGGATTTGCAATTCGTGTAATAGCAATGTTTAGTTTTCGGTTCGCACAATGAAGTTCTTTTTGTACATTCATCTGCAATTCTTCGACTCTCCGCGGTCTATTTTCTATTAAGAATTTTGGGAATCCTATATAAATTATGACTTGAATTAGATCGATTCTTTTTTGAATCTCTATCCGTGCAATTCCCTCAACGCCAACACCGGAGGATATTCTCATATTTTTTTGTACATAATTCTTAATACAGTTTCGTATTTTTTGATCTTCTTGTAGACCTTCCGAATAATTTTTTGGCTGTGCAAACCAAAGAGAATGATGACTTTGTGTTGTACCAAGTCGGAACCCAAGCGGATTTATTTTTTGTCCCATAATCCCCCACTACTATATGTATCATGACATGTCAGATTTTTGTTCTTTTTTTTAGT